GATAGCCTCGGACCAATCAATCGAATATTGATTAATACGTAATCGATCGAACACTACTTGCACTACTTGAAAAGGATTCTTCTGTTCAGAAACGAAATGTTCCAAATGTTCCTGGAAATTCTTGCTCCCATTGGACCATTTGTATCTATATGCATCAGTATCCCGATTCATGGATCTCTCAGTTCGAGAAATAAGAGGATCAAACCATTTCTTCTGACTCTTTTTCAAATTTGATAAATGTTGGTTGATCGTATATTTCATTATAGTTATATGATTCAGAGTATCATTTCCTATTTGATCCCTTTGAATTCCATATTCGAAGTTACGATCGGATCTATTCATTAAAAAGAATCGATTCGATACATTTCTTATGTACCCATAGGTGCTATATTGGATTTGAATCAGATTTCGGATCAATCTATATTGATTGACTGCCTCCATTATGTTGTTGCTAGCAAATACCGCTGTTTTTAGTTTGGGATCTTCCAAATCATTCCCGCAGTAGATCCGGACCGATTTTTTTATGATCCTTCGAGAAAAAGATTCATTCTCCTCATAAAAAAGAGGAGGTAGAACCAATAAGGATTTCTTTTTCGATTCATCTCTGGAGTTGAATACCTCATTCAATAATTTTTTTTGATCCAACCCGTAGGAATCAATAGAAAAGGCAAATACCCTATGATACACCAGATCCGGCTCGGTTATTGATAGAGTGAATAGATCCGCCATTTCTGGGAATCTCTCTTCTGATTCAAAAAAATCGTGGCGTAACGTGTATCCCCCTTTGTTCCGGTCATGGAATAGATGAAAGAAATCAAAAAATGGATTTTTGTTCAAGAATGAAATCTTATTGGAACTGTCCATATCCGGTTCATCCTTTGGAACCAGATCCGGGATGTGATATGGTTCCGAAGGATGAATTGAGACGGTATTTTGTAAATACGTAATTATCTTGAATATATCAACCATTTCTTTATTTTCCGCTCGCCTGGAAGGGACAAAAGAAACATCTTGTTTTTTCTTCAACAATTTCTGATCTCTAGTGGACCTCTCAGTAGGATTCGAACCCAGATGAAGTTCTGACCATCTGTCAGAGAAAAAAGAACGAATTGATCTTGTAGGATTCCCAAGAAATTCTTCGATTTCTTCCGGAAGCAGATGATTATTCATCCGCTTCTCAGGTTCCGTGAATAGCCAGGACATGGAGGAAGATCCAAAAAGGCATTTCGGGAATCGATCTGATTCTATCTCTGTTCGTTCCATTTGAAGAAAGGAAGGATCCCAAAGAATCGATCTCTCTTTTAGTTGCTGAATCTCTGTTTGATCGATCAATGTGTGATATTCTGAATCCTCATTTCTAACGGAATCGAAATGATCTCTGGATTGATCAGAAGAAGATCCTTTCCATTGGCTAGAATCCGTTACTTGAACGAAAATAGATCTTGTGGAATCATATTGAATATTTGACAATACATTCCGTACCTTGCTAAAAAACCGATCCTTGTTTACCAACCACACATTGTCTAACCAAATCCAATTCTCTCTCGAGACGTTCCTCAAAAAATCCGATTCGTGCTGATTCTTCCCCCAACTAACGAAGAGATCTTGGCGGAATTGCCACATATGAAATTGAGCACAATTTTGCAAAGAAATACCCCACTTGTTTCTCGAGAAGAGATGGGAAACATGCTCAATATCATTGGATTGCATAGTTGCCCCAGCTCCTTGTTGTTTGAAGAAACTCTCCCCCTCAATTGGTCTTTTTTCACGAAAAGCAGACATGAGATAAGAAATCAAGTCTTTCCCTAAGATTTCGAATAGCTGTCCCGAATTCAAGTTGATTATGTTTCGTTTCTTCCTCGGAGAAAGACGATCAAACAATTCCCAATCATGGTCCTTGCGGATCGGATCATCCGTATAGGATAAAAAATGAAACTCCAGATATTTGCTATCTTTCTCTTTGAATGAGATCTCAATTCCAGCTATGGTTTCATTAGATATCTGACAACTAGAATCCCTCTTTTTTCCGATCCGGTTCCTCCACCACCGCGAACCCCGGTTAGATTCAGGCATGATACACTTTTTCTTTATTGGGAGAACCCAAGTACTCTCTTGCGGACCCATGAAACAACTCTCAGAAATCTTTTTCCCTTTTGGAAGATACAGGAGCGAAACAATCAACCTATTTCTATTGGAAGACCAAAAAGATTCTTCCAATGTCTCATTTCTGGGTCCAATGGAATTCATAGGTATAGGAAGAAGCCCCATCAAATAGAGATTTTTTCTTTCGACCATCTTTCGATTGTTAATACGAGATATAAGGACCACTACTACAAGCAGTACTACACCTTTGATCGTGAAATATCGATTGCTTGTTGCACCCTGTGAATCACGTGAAAGTAGGATACTCAAAATTCGGGGGTCAAAGAGTTTCATAAAACGTTCTTGGTGGAAAAAAATGTGAGTGAAAGATCCCACTGAATCGAATTTGATCCATGAA